GCGATTTGCTAGATACTCGACATATAAATAGATATAAAAAAAGGGGGATCTTCTGTTCTGAAATTGAAATCAAAGAAAGATATTTAAGATGGCTTATATGTTGTGACTTGGAATAAATGTTTCTCCGTAAAGGAAGGGAAGAGCTATTTTTTTATTGCAAATTTATTCCTAATAGACCATCTAGGAACAAGAAGATTAAATTGGAAATATCGACAGATTCCCGCGTAGTCCAAAGAAATATGAAAATAATAATAAAAAAAAGATCCAATTTTATCTCTATCGAATTTTAATATCAGAATAGTGAATAGAATTATGGTGCAATGGGTTAGGTCCACTTACTTTTTCTTTTGTTGATTTCTAATCGATTTAATTGGAATAATGGAAAATAGGAAAGTAATGAAACTATTTTATTCAAGGAGACGACTTAATCCATATTTATTATAATTTATAATTTATTATAATAATATTAGCAAATTTATAACTATACTCTAATTTATTAGTACGTTATCATTTCTATAATAATAATAAATTATACGTATATTACATTATATAATTTGTTACTTTAATTTATTACAAATATCCACAATAACTTTATTCGTAATTCAAATACGAATACTACCGTCGGATTTTGTTTTTTATTTATGAAAAAACCAAAGCCCCTTATCGGATTTGAACCGATGACTTACGCCTTACCATGGCGTTACTCTACCACTGAGTTAAAAGGGCTCGTTTGATTCAATTCCTGAATAAAGTCACTAGCTACTATGAGTTTAGTATATAGACTTATTATAATATATGTACATACTTATTATAATATATGTACATATAAGACTATATCTTATATTTATAGCGGTTCGTTCAGAAATGAAAAATTTGACTTGTCTATTAAATAAAATTCTAGGGGAGGATATACTAGTGAATATAGTTAAAATAAAATGGTTTATTGATATTGGATTTGATAAATAGAAATGCAATGACAATGGATTTTTTCCGATCCTAATTGGAATTGACATCATAACGAAATTTATTTGATTGATACACGTACCTACTAATTTAACAGGGATCCAACATATCTCATTGAATGATTGATAAAGAAATTTGGCGCAGCCTCTGAACTAAATTATTGGCGGAAAAAATCCTATAGAATCGTGAAAGATGGAAAGATCCTCCGTCTCGAGTCATACCATCCCATTATATTGACAATTTTTAAAATTGTGCATACTATCAGCATAGTATCCTGGCGGTCGTTCAAGTATGATATGCCCCCATCGTCTAGTGGTCCAGGACATCTCTCTTTCAAGGAGGCAGCGGGGATTCGACTTCCCCTGGGGGTAGGGTACTACGAAAGGAAGTTGATCATGGATTATCAATAAGCCTGGAATTTATTCTTCCTGGGTCGATGCCCGAGCGGTTAATGGGGACGGACTGTAAATTCGTTGGCAATATGTCTACGCTGGTTCAAATCCAGCTCGGCCCAAAAATCCGCCGATCTACACACGAAATGGTATCATATAACCCATTTTGTGCTCTCCAGAAATGCCCGATCCCCAGCACTATTTATTTACTCTATTTTTCCAACAAATTAGGATTTTGATAATGATCTAGATTCATATCAGGATCTGTAAGTATAAAATACAATCGAAGGAAAGGGATAAAGAAAAAACCCTTTTCATTGAAAGAGTAATTATCCCATTTATTTGTCAATAACGAAAGGATTACTAGTAATCCAGGTCGGTCTCACTAAAGCGCATACCCATATGATATTATATATATCACTCGCGGCTCTGTTACAACACGCCAATTTGAATCTAAATTCAAAATTGAAGGGGTTAGAATAAAATAATAAAAATATGTATACATAATACTTTATTTTATTATTGTATTTACTTGGGATTGTAGTTCAATTGGTCAGAGCACCGCCCTGTCAAGGCGGAAGCTGCGGGTTCGAGCCCCGTCAGTCCCGACGGATCCAATAAAAAAATATATAAACTCTGCTCTCTCTTTTTTGTGAAAGTAAGTCGAATTTCGTTTTTATCATCAATCGGGGAATTTTCATTTCTTTGACTAGTACTGATTCGATTGATGAGCGATAGACATATGTGGATTAGGAGAATTATTGGTAGCATCACATTCAGGATTCCAAGAGATACCATACTGTACCGGGTATGGCTTTTTCGATTACTGCTACTCTGTCGAATAGAGTAGAGTACTTTATGTGTCCCGGAAGTACATATAGAAAGGGAATTTGCATGATATAAAATAACTTAGTTATTGTAATAGAATACTTTCAGGGATCGCTTTTTTATTAGGGGGTTTCCTTGAAAGAACAAACTTTATTTATTTTTATATAAAAATATATAATAATAAATAATTATAGTTAATTTGATGGAATATTAGATTTTTTATACCGAAACTTGTACTCGTCTTTATCATCCTTCTTTTGTTTTCCAAGGAGATTAGATTCGCTCAGTAAAAAAAGAAGTTTCGAACTTAACTCTTTCCCCCCCTTTTTTTTATTTATCTTTTATTGTTTGTTGGGGGTTGTTTAGAATCAATGGTAAGTGTAAGGGCGGTTCAATGATACTTCATCAGATGGTTGTACAAAAAGGGCAGTAGGTTATATAAAAGAAAGAATAAAAAAGAATGATAAATAAAAAAAAAAAAGGAAAATTATTGGTTGGATCAGGAATAAAATTTGGAGTTCGGTATGGATAAAAGATTGTCCTATGTTATACTATTCAATTCTTGACGATGAGTTGATTTGATAGTGCAGATATTGTTATTCATGATATTGATCCGATTCGATATCATCGAGATGTAATTCATCCCATTGAATTTACAAGCGAAAGATTTTTTATCTCTATGGGATTAACTCCCGAGTTATTGCGAATTAAATTAAAGAAAAACGAAACAATGAGATTATGGAAGTAAATATTCTCGCATTTATTGCTACTGCACTGTTTATTCTAGTTCCTACCGCTTTTTTACTTATAATATACGTAAAAACAGTCAGCCAAGGTGATTAATTTGAATTAAACTGGACTTTTTAGTTCTTATCAATAATTGAAGAGACGAAAGGAAAGGGATTCAAATTTCGCGTCTTAAATGAACTGGGCAGACTAGAATTCGCCATATTCTATGAAATCAATACGATAGTATGGTAGAAAGATTCAGATATTTCTTTCTACCATACTATCTACTATTGTTATTGTAGTGTATATAAGGTGTATTGTAATCTGGATTAATTTAATAGAGATCAATCTACAATAGTATCGTCAGACTACAATAGTATCGTCAGATTTCTATATATCGGTATATATATGGATATCAATTATATATTATATATATCAATTATATATTATATATAATGTATATAGTGCCTCCCACCAATTCGATTTCTTTGCTTTATGCACCTGTCTTATATTTATATTTAATTTGTGTTGATTTCAATCAATTTGAAATAATTGAAAAGCGCCTCGTACGATTCTAATTCCCAGATTGCTGATTATTTTCAATATGAATTCCGATCAAAAGAATCAAGGGCCTCTTTGATGGGTATAATAAAAGAAAATTTAAAGTAATCTTTTTATTAGCATAACATTCTGACGAAGAGGTCATTGATCGATCAGTTTCCAGATGATCTATTGAAACTCCTTCGAATTTCGAAAAAAAAAAGGGGGGGCTAAAGGATTAGTAAACCTCTTTTAACGTTTGAATAGTGAGTTCAATAAAATTGGAATAAATTTCCTACCATTTGTATCTCTTTTACTTTGTATTCTTTTTACTTTCGAAATACAAACAGGGAAATAATTGAAATATTTGTTTGATTGAAAGAATATTCTTCATATATATTATTCATAAACTATATTACTACACTAAAACCCAAGAAAATTTTGAAATGCAGATATTTTTCTATTTCAATTTAAAAATTGAATTTTAAATTGAAATAGTGTTGAAATAGTGAAATTTCAACTAAAAAAAGATTTTCAGACCTGAACGATTTATAAAAAATTTGATACAGTTTAATTCCTACAACTCAATTACAATTAGTAATACTTCTAGAGTCCACTTCTTCCCCATACTACAAGTGAAAGAGAAAATGTAAAGACTACCATTAAAGCAGCCCAAGCGAGATTTACTATATCCATGTGAATTATGTCCCCTATCTCTATGACGAAATTCTTGAATTATTGTTCACTAATAAATAATAGTGGAATCACTGGCGCAAAGTCAAAAATTCTGACCTAAGATCGTTGATGAAACAATCCAATAAATCCAACTCTAACTTATTAACTTATCTAACTTATTAACTTATAAGGAGTCTTATAAGAGTTCTAGTATAATCAGAAAAGATTAAGCACAAGAAAAATATGCGGAGACCCCCTTGGAAGTATCAAAGAAATGCTACTAATATATAGTATGTAGAAATAATAAAAATAGATTCTTTCTTTTGTTGCCCTTCATTAAGTTAAATAAAAAGTATAAAAAAATAGAATAAAAAAAACAAATAGAATATATAGAATATAAGGTAGATCACTACTTAGCCCATACCCTATTTCTTTCCCATTTTCTTTTGATCTAATTCTTAACTTAACGTCTCCTTATTGTCTCTATGAAAGACGCCCTATTATGTTTTTGACTAGAGGTTAACGAAAAAAGAAAACAGGTATATACATAAGTAAAAGCCAATTACTCATTCAATCGAATTAATATTGATTGCGGAGTACTCAAATGTATACTTTGATGAATATGTATACAAAGTATCTTCTGGCCTTTCCGCAACTAAAATAAAAACGGAATTCGATTTTCGTCCTGCTATCCAATCGAATTCCAAACTCGGCTCGTAGACACTCCATTAGTAATGGAAGGACTATCAAGATTTATAAGTTTCCTCCATTGGCTTCCGCCGGAAAAATTTTTCAAATTCTAACAGCAAAATAGAAGGGAGTATGTCAATTCTTTTGGTGATTAGGCGACACCCGGATTTGAACTGGGGAAAA